ATATGCTTATTGGACTCTATATATTAACGATCGGGAATCGTCGAGGTATTTGTTCAAATAGGTATAATCCATGTAATCGAAGAAACTATCAAAATGAAACGGTTGACGATAATAAGTATACGAAAGAGAAAGAACCCTATTTTTGTAGTTCCTATGATGCACTTGGAGCTTATCGGCAGAAACGAATCAATTTAGATAGTCCTTTGTGGCTCCGGTGGCGACTCGATCAACGTGTCATTGCCTCAAGAGAAGTTCCCATCGAAGTTCAATATGAATCTTTGGGTACCTATCATGAGATTTATGGGCACTATCTAATAGTAAGAAGTGTAAAAAAAGAAATCCTTTGTATATACATTCGAACAACTGTTGGTCATATTTCTTTTTATCGAGAAATAGAAGAAGCCATACAAGGGTTTTGTCGGGCCTACTCATACGATACCTAAGCTAAGTAATTATGTGATACCGTGGGAATTCGGTTCTCTACGGCTCAACCGGTATCATAATTCCTGAATTTCTACGTGAATCAAGATCGAGGAAAGGAAGTCTTCAAATCACTGACTCAAACCCATTGTCGAATCCTACTCAGCGGAATATGGAGGTACTTATGGCAGAACGGGCCGATCTGGTTTTTCACAATAAAGTGATAGATGCAACTGCCATGAAACGACTTATTAGCAGATTAATAGATCACTTCGGAATGGCATATACATCGCACATCCTGGATCAAGTAAAGACTCTGGGTTTCCAGCAAGCCACTGCTACATCCATTTCATTAGGAATTGATGATCTTTTAACAATACCTTCTAAGGGATGGCTAGTCCAAGATGCTGAACAACAAAGTTTGATTTTAGAAAAGCACCATCATTATGGGAATGTACACGCGGTAGAAAAATTGCGTCAATCCATTGAGATATGGTATGCTACAAGTGAATATTTGAGACAAGAAATGCATCCTAATTTTAGGATGACTGATCCTTCTAATCCAGTCCATATAATGTCCTTTTCGGGAGCTAGAGGAAATGCATCTCAGGTACACCAATTAGTAGGTATGAGAGGATTAATGTCGGACCCCCAAGGACAAATGATTGATTTACCCATTCAAAGCAATTTACGCGAAGGACTTTCTTTAACGGAATATATAATTTCCTGCTACGGAGCCCGCAAAGGAGTTGTGGATACTGCTGTACGAACATCAGATGCTGGATACCTCACGCGTAGACTTGTTGAAGTAGTTCAACACATTGTTGTGCGTAGAACAGATTGTGGCACTATCCGAGGTATTTCCGTGAGTCCTCGAAATGGGACGACGGAAAAAATTTTGATCCAAACACTAATTGGTCGTGTATTAGCAGACGATATATATATGGGTCTACGATGCATTGCCACTCGAAATCAAGATATTGGTATTGGACTTGTCAATCGATTCATAACCTTTCGAGCACAATCAATATATATTCGAACCCCCTTTATTTGCAGGAGTACATCTTGGATCTGTAGATTATGTTATGGTCGGAGTCCCACTCATGGCGACCTGGTCGAATTGGGAGAAGCAGTAGGTATTATTGCAGGTCAATCAATTGGGGAACCAGGGACTCAACTAACATTAAGAACTTTTCATACCGGTGGAGTATTTACAGGTGGTACTGCAGAACATGTACGAGCTCCTTCTAATGGAAAAATCAAATTCAATGAGGATTTGGTTCATCCCACACGTACACGTCATGGACATCCTGCTTTTCTATGTTATATAGACCTGTATGTAACTATTGGGAGTCAGGATATTCTACATAATGTGAATATTCCACCAAAAAGTTTTCTTTTAGTTCAAAACGATCAATATGTAGAATCAGAACAAGTGATTGCTGAGATTCGCGCTGGAACATCCACTTTCAATTTTAAAGAGAGGGTTCGAAAACATATTTATTCTGACTCAGAGGGAGAAATGCACTGGAGTACCGATGTGTACCATGCGCCTGAATATAGATATGGTAATGTTCATCTCTTACCAAAAACAAGTCATTTATGGATATTATCAGGAGGTCCGTGCAGATCCAGTATAGTCACTTTTTCGCTCCACAAGGATCAAGATCAAATGAATGTTCATTCTCTTTCTGTCGAACGGAGATATATTTCTGACCTCTCAGTGACTAATGATCGAGTGAGACACAAATTGTTTAGTTCGGATCCTTCCAGTAAAAAAGGGCAGGGGATTCTTGATTATTCAGGACCTGATCGAATCATATCTAATGGTCATTGGAATTTCCTATATCCTGCCATTCTCCACGAGAATTCTGATTTATTGGCGAAAAGGCGAAGAAATAGATTCATCATCCCATTCCAATATGATCAAGAACGGGAGAAAGAACTAATGCCCCGTTCTGGTATCTCGATTGAAATACCCATAAATGGGATTTTACGTAGAAATAGTATTCTTGCTTATTTCGACGATCCCCGATACAGAAGAAGTAGTTCAGGAATTACTAAATATGGGACCATAGAG